TAGATACTTAATAATTTCGAATAAACGTTTTTTCTTTATTCATTTTCATAGTCGTAAGTGGATTTTTTTATATAAATTTTCCTCGTTCGCGGGCTACAATCAAAAAGTTCATAAGACTTTCTTTTTTTGTATCCCCACTCAACTCAATCTTGGTTACTTTTTTTCTGACACGGCCCTGTTTAAAGATAAAAACAGAAATCTAATTAAATTCAACCCAAATGAAATCTATCTAATACTAAATTACGATGGGTATGGTAAAGTCTTACTGGATTTTTTGATACGTCTTAGTTTTAAAAACGAAGATAGTTTTCTAAATTTGGTTTATTTATAAATAAAAAATAAACCAAATTTAAGAAACAGAAGTAAAAAAATTACTAGTTATTAATCATATTAATATTATATTATTAATATGAGAAACTATTAGTAATAGAAACATGGAAATAGTAAGTAATAAGTGTACTGAAAATAAGATTACAATCAATAAATCTTAAAAGTAGACGTCTACCACAGCAACCAAACGAAAATAAATGATTCGATTGACCTGAATTTTTGTTTTGACGCAAGAGTTCTATATCCCTTGCCCAATCCACTCCGATTGGAATTTACTAAGCGGGTATTTTTTACACATTCATAATTCATAGGAGTTCGTCTATGTTTCTGCTTTACGAATATGATATTTTCTGGGCATTTTTAATAATATCAAGTGCTATTCCTGTTTTGGCATTTCTAATTTCCGGGGTTTTATCTCCAATTAAGAAAGGGCCGGAGAAACTTTCTAGTTATGAATCAGGTATAGAACCGATCGGGGATGCTTGGTTACAATTTAGAATTCGTTATTATATGTTTGCTCTAGTTTTTGTTGTTTTTGATGTTGAAACAGTTTTTCTGTATCCGTGGGCAATGAGTTTCGATGTACTGGGGGTATCCGCTTTTATAGAAGCTTTCATTTTCGTGCTTATCCTAATTCTTGGTTTAGTTTATGCATGGCGAAAAGGAGCATTGGAATGGTCTTAGTTCGTTTCCTGAATACTTGTACAATAACAATAAAAAAAAGTAAAAAAAACCATTGAAACAATTATGAATTCCATTAAGTTTCCCGTACTTGATCGAACAACAAAAAATTCAGTTATTTCAACTACGTTAAATGATCTTTCAAATTGGTCAAGACTTTCCAGCCTATGGCCGCTTCTTTATGGTACCAGTTGTTGTTTCATTGAATTTGCCTCATTAATAGGCTCCCGATTTGACTTTGATCGTTATGGGCTAGTACCAAGATCAAGTCCTAGACAGGCGGACCTTATTTTAACAGCAGGTACAGTAACAATGAAAATGGCCCCTTCTTTAGTGAGATTATATGAACAAATGCCTGAACCAAAGTATGTTATTGCTATGGGAGCGTGTACAATTACAGGGGGGATGTTCAGTACCGATTCTTATAGTACTGTTCGAGGGGTTGATAAGCTAATTCCTGTAGATGTCTATTTGCCGGGTTGTCCACCTAAACCAGAGGCTGTTATAGACGCTATCACAAAGCTTCGTAAGAAAATAGCTAGAGAAATCTATAAGGATCGAATTAGACCTCAACGGGGTAATCGGTGTTTTACTACCAATCACAAGTTTTTTGTTGTACGCAGTACGCATACTAGAAATTATGATCAAGAATTACTCTATCCACCATCATCTACTTCAGAGATCTCTACTGAAACATTTTTTAAATACAAAAGCCCAATATCTTCCCACGAATTAGTGAATTAGGGACGATTTGAGAGAATAAGAAAAAAATCTTCATAAATTAGAACTCATGGTAAATGTAAAATACTTAAATTTATATAAAAAGGTGTGGGGGAAATAAAAAAGATGCAGGGCACTTTGTCCGTTTGGCTAGCCAAACGCGGGCTGGTTCATAGATCGTTGGGCTTCGATTACCAAGGAATAGAGACTTTACAAATAAAGCCCGAAGATTGGCATTCTATTGCTGTAATTTTATATGTATATGGTTACAATTATTTACGTTCCCAATGTGCCTATGATGTGGCACCAGGCGGCCTCTTAGCCAGTGTGTATCATCTTACGAGAATAGAATATGGTGTCAATCAAGCGGAAGAAGTCTGCATAAAAGTATTTACTCACAGGAGTAATCCCAGAATTCCATCTGTTTTCTGGGTTTGGAAAAGTACGGATTTTCAAGAACGGGAATCTTATGATATGTTAGGAATCACTTATGATAGCCATCCGCGGCTGAAACGGATCTTAATGCCCGAAAGTTGGATAGGGTGGCCTTTACGTAAGGATTATATTGCCCCCAATTTTTATGAAATACAAGATGCTTATTGAATGATAAAAAATGAGTCTTAGTTTCTACAACTACGGACCTTCACGGAATATTATTTTGAATTCGATTCTTTTTAGATCAAACAAACCGAAGAATTAAGGTCTCATTCATATTATTATAGATAGCTTAATCGCCAATTTAAAAGAGACTTTTTTCCTAAAAGCCGAGCCAATAGGATGAACTAAAAAAAAAAGAGTTCTGCATTATGAACTTTGTATCGCGCACATAACTGAGTCAACTTTAGTCACATAACTGGGAATGAATAAATAAGATCGGAAAGCAATACAATAAATGGGGGGGTAAAATTCGATTTCTATTGTATCTAATGACTCTTGGGGGTATTTCTGCCCTTCAACGATAGATACTCTAGATATAGATCTTTTTTTTTTACTTTTTTTTTTTTATTCTTTCAAACAGAACTTTCCTTTCAAATTTGTATTATGTATAAAGTCTTATACATTCTTTTTGAACGGATGGATCCACAACATGAACAAAAAAAAGAGAGGGGTATAAAGGATGATTGCACTTTTTTTACTAAAGATACGTTTAATTTGAAGACTCGAAACTTATCAAAATTAATCAATCTTATGCCAAGAACCAGATTTGAACTGGTGACACGAGGATTTTCAGTCCTCTGCTCTACCAACTGAGCTATCCCGGCCATTACCGAAGTATCATTCTCATTTTACTAGATGACTTAGGTCTATGTCAATTAAAAGAAACGCAAAAGTAGTAAATGAAAAAAGTTTTGGACCGGGAATTTCTTGGATCTTTGAAAAGAAGACTTTCTAAGTTTTAGAATGAAAAATGATATAGATTCTAAATAATTCAAATCGATATTTCTTTCTCATTTGTATGTGTATGATATATCCCACAAGACTTGTATATAATAAGAAAAGAAATTATAGTTTGTAAAAGTGTCGTATGAATGAAAAAAGATAATGAATTCTTGAATAACTAAAAAAAGGGTAAGGTGTCAAACAGACTTTTTTAGGGAGTAGGGTTGGGGATAGAGGGACTTGAACCCTCACGATTTTAAAAGTCAACGGATTTTCATCTTACTATAAATTTCATTGTTGTCAGTATTGACATGTAGAATGGGACTCTATCTTTATTCTCGTCCGATTAATAAGTTCCACCAAGGATCTATCAGACTATGAAGTGAATCATTTGATCAACATAAGGTAGTGAACTCCATTTGTTAGAACAGCTTCCATTGAGTCTCTGCACCTATCCCGCTTTCGAAACTCTGGTTTGTTCGCGTAACCCAGGATTTGGCTCAGGATTGCCCATTGTTAATTCCAGGGTTTCTCTGAATTTGAAAGTTATCACTTAGTAGGTTTCCATACCAAGGCTCAATCCAATTAAGTCCGTAGCGTCTACCAATTCCGCCATATCCCCCTTTTTACTTTGAGATTAGGATCTCATTATGATGTCTTTCCACTTTTTCTTATGCCGAAACCTTGGAATTCATTACATATAGATACTTATTTTATTTCTTTGGTATCTTCTTGCATTTTTTTTAGCCCCATCCATATTGATTTAGTCTAATCAACAAAGATTCTATCATTTTTGTATTTTCAATTCAATATGGTTATATATTAGAGAACATATATATGTTCTTCCTTTTCTCATTGTTGTCTTAATTTTTAATAAATAGTCGAACGGTCGATTCGTTTTTTTTACTTCCATGAAAAGAAATTTATGATCATTATTGAAACTTAGAATTCTACAATGTGCAATGGAAAAAGATTATAAGTCTACTTAGTAGATTTGAAATTAGAATAATTCTAAAAAATTATATTCGAATATTCATTTCGAATATTAATTCTAATAATTCTATAAAATAATAAAGAAAATAAAAAGATAAAAAGTATAAAATAATAATAATAGCATGGGGTTAGAACAAAAAAACAAGAATTTCAAATCAGATATCATTTAACTTAAAAAAAAGCTTTCCGGTCTAATTAAAATTTGCTTATTTAGAAACTCATGAAATCAAAATTCGAAAGTCGATATATTGCTATATTCTATTAATTCATTAAGGTTTTGTTTTATTTATTTAATGATAGTCACTATTTATTTGAGCTATATTCTGTTCTAGAATATCGAAAATATGATGAATATTAAATAGATAAGAAAAAATATGAATAGAATAGTTAATTAATACGATCTAGTAGTTTAGTGAATTTGTATACACTATTTTATTTGAGCCCGCTTAGCTCAGAGGTTAGAGCATCGCATTTGTAATGCGATGGTCATCGGTTCGATTCCGATAGCCGGCTTTTCCATAGTTTTTCATTTTTTTACATGATTTTTAATGTACTTTCAAAATAAAAGAAGATTGAAAAGACCTTTTTCCACAGAGTTACCACGCCATTTATATTATGTCATATAAACTTCCATAATAGGAATATATTTTGGGTAAAAGGGTTAGATCTTTGCAAAATAAATCAAGAAAATAAAGGAAAATTTTTGTGATTTATTGATTTATATATATTGTATATACAATAAAAAAAATCTGTATATTGAGAGAATATATCTTCTGACTCTTTGTATTCCAATAGTTTATTGGAGTGGATTTTACGTCAGTTATCATTATCATTTAGTTCAGTTTTAATTTTGTTTAGTTTTGTACAATTTCAATAAAAAAAAAAAGGAGTCTTTATGTCACGTTACCGAGGGCCTCGTTTTAAAAAAATACGCCGTCTGGGGGCTTTACCGGGACTAACTAGTAAAAGGCCTAGGGCAGGAAGCGATCTTAGAAACCAATCACGCTCCGGAAAAAAATCTCAATATCGTATTCGTTTAGAAGAAAAACAAAAATTGCGTTTTCATTATGGTCTTACAGAACGCCAATTACTTAAATATGTTCGTATCGCCGGAAAAGCCAAGGGGTCAACGGGTCAAGTTTTATTACAATTACTTGAAATGCGTTTGGATAACATCCTTTTTCGGTTGGGTATGGCTTTGACTATTCCTCAAGCGCGCCAATTAGTTAACCATGGACATATTTTAGTTAATGGTCGTATAGTTGATATACCAAGTTATCGCTGCAAACCCCGAGATATTATTACAGTGAAGGATGAACAAAACTCTAGAACTTTGGTTCAAAATCTTCTTGAGTCATCTGCCCCCGAGGAATTGCCAAACCATCTGACTCTTCACACATTCCAATATGAAGGGTTAGTCAATCAAATAATAGATAGGAAATGCGTCGGTTTAAAAATAAATGAATTGCTTGTCGTAGAATATTACTCTCGCCAGACTTAAAAAACCTAAGTGAAGTAAAAAAAAATCACTAAAAACAAGAGTTCGGACAACTCCCCTTTGCCCTCTTTTTTGATTAAAAATAAAAAGGCACAAGGTAAGGGATTTTGTCGGGGAATCTTTTTCCTATTCATGTATCATAGATTGGTAGGGAGGTTTGGATCCCTTGTTTGCTCTTCCCAGCATTTTCCATATCAAAGAAATTTAGATTTTATATCTATTCTTTTTTATTTGATTTGATACATTGTGGTCAATCACATAAAATCGGTTATTTAGTTGAAAGTACGGAAAGAGAGGGATTCGAACCCTCGGTAAACAAAAGTCTACATAACAGTTCCAATGTTACGCCTTCAACCACTCGGCCATCTCTCCGACATCAGGATTATTACTGAGTACCTGGGTGAATAGCGAGTTATTCATCGTTTTTTAGATTATGGTTAATAGATACCTTTTTTGACCGGAAAATTTGGAAGTAGATAGAATATTTTTTTATAAAAAACGAGTCCGCTTTTATGTTAGTTCGTACTATAAAATTCCTTTGTTTGTGAGAAAACTTTCTCACAAAAGAAAAGGTAAAGGAAATAAAAAGAGTTATAGAATGGATTACTACCTATGCCAAGATCGCGTATAAATGGAAATTTTATTGATAAAACCTTTACAATTGTAGCCGATATCTTATTACGAGTCATTCCGACAACTTCCGGAGAAAAAGAGGCATTTACTTATTACAGAGATGGTGCGATTTGATGATCATTATCATTTTTTTTTTCTCACCGATTTGGAATAGGAAAAAACGAGTATTGAAAAAAATCTACGCTTTTGAAGGTGAAGTTTATAATATAAAAAAGCAATCCCTTCTGTCATGTATCCACGATTAATGCAGCCTTAGATGCTTCAATTGTGAATTCTAGTATTGAGCAAAAGGTTTTTACCTATGGTTCCCGTATTACAGATCAATCCTACTAGACTAATACAATATACGAATAGGAGGCACAGGGGAAGAAGCACTACGCCGAGAAATCAACAACACGAAAACTTTCTTCAAAATGATTCCTTTTCTTTCTTCTTCTTCTTTGGGATTGGGACTAATTAAAATGGTTGGAACAATAAACATCCATCTCGTCCGTACTTTGGATACCCGTATAACCATTGAAGACTGTTGAAGTGACTAATTCCTGGAAATTTAGGGGCGTTGAGAACAAAGAAATTTTGAGAGTTTCCTTTTTTATTTTTATCTAGTATGAATCCACTTGATAGTAAGAAAAGATCTTTTACAAGAAGGTTGGCTAGGGATTTCTTGTAAAAACATTAGCCCCGCTTAGTTCATAATGACATCAAATTTTTCCATATATTTATTATTTTCATTATGCACCTAAAGGAGGAGCCGTATGAGATGAAAATCTCACATACGGTTCTGAAACGGAGAATTCGTTAAAGCGAATGACGACCGTAACGGATGTCGGCTCAATCGGAAGGAAATTATGCGGAAGCATTACAGAATTATTATGAAGCTATGCGACTAGAAATTGACCCCTATGATCGAAGTTATATACTCTATAATATAGGCCTTATCCACACAAGTAATGGGGAACATACCAAAGCTTTAGAATATTATTTTCGGGCATTAGAACGAAACCCCTTTTTACCACAAGCTTTTAATAATATGGCTGTGATCTGTCATTACGTGCGACTATCTCCACTATAGAAAAAAAGAACGAACAGCTAGTCAATGAAATACTAGAACAAAAAAAAAGGCTTTCTACATAAGCATCGTCCAAAACGATTTTTTATCAGCTGTAGCAAATAAATAAACTTCATGGATCGAAATATGAAGTGAAGACTAGATATGCCTAAATACTTTATTTCTATGGATAAAAAAAGATTGAATTGATAGAGGA